TGATAATCATCCGCGTCTGACACGTATTTTAATGCCTGAAAGTTGGATAGGATGGCCTTTGCGTAAAGATTATATCGCCCCAAATTTTTATGAAATCCAAGATGCTCACTAAATGAGAAAAATAAAAAACTAATCAACACTTCTGCAACCCTTGATATTCAAGGAATAGCTGTATATTCTCTTATAGATCAGACAAAGTTATTGAAGTTAAATCAGACAGAATAATGGAAGTCTAATTCATATATTTTTATGTATGTCATAAATCACCAAATTCATAAATAAGATAATAATGTAGGTATTTTTAAATAGGGGTTCTTTGAGATTCTAAAATATGAACAATACTTATTATTTCGTATCAGCCAAGCCAATAAATAGGATGAACTGCAAAAATTCTTTATCATGAACTATATAACGTACACATCAACATCAATTATATGGCCACGAAAAAGAAAAAGTAACATCAAAGGAGATGAAGAAAATGGAAATATAAAAAAAAACAAATAAATGGGCTCAATTCTATTTGTGTAATCCATCTATAAGATTAATTTGGACTATTCCAATTCCACCCCTGAACTCTCTTAGACTAGACTTTTAGGAGGTCTTTCAACCAACTAATTAAACCATTCGAATATTCTGGAAATATTAACTTTTAGAGCGCAGAAAAAGAGAAACAAAATAAAAGAATTTCTTATATATATATAACGAATATCCCTAATAAAAAATGCATCTATTCTTTTAATCATCTATTAAAAGTATATCTACGGATACCTAAATATATTATATAAAAGAAAATATGTATGATAATCTAGAGTACAATTGTATATGTATCTATTCCCCATATTCATTTAAATGAGTATGGGGAATAGATACTCATACAAATGAATTATGTGCCAGGAACCAGATTTGAACTGGTGACACGAGGATTTTCAGTCCTCTGCTCTACCAGCTGAGCTATCCCGACCATTCTTGACGCATAAGCCTCATCTTTTATTTTAAAAGATTACTAGAGTATATGTCAATGAATCTAAGTAAACTAAGTCAAAAAGACAAAAAATAGAAAATTATAAGTTAGTTTCAGTAATAGTAATTCTTTTGTATCGTTAATCATGCATATGAGGATTTCTTGCTCAAAAATAAGATATTCATTTTTTTGGTTATCATAAAAAAAATGATACGTGTTTCACACAAATAATTAAATATTCCAAAGATGCTCTATATATTCCAAAACTTGTGACTCATAATTATGAAAAGAAAAATTCCAATTTCTTTGTGAAAGAATAAATGGAATAAAATACATAAATAACGACTTAAAGACAGAGAGGATATAGGAAAAATAATTCGAAAGTGAAACAGGCCCTTTGGTTGGGGATAGAGGGACTTGAACCCTCACGATTTCTAAAGTCGACGGATTTTCCTCTTACTATAAATTTCATTGTTGTCAGTATTGACATGTAGAATAGGACTCTATCTTTATTCTCGTCTGATTGATCAGTTCTTCAAAGGATCTATCAGATTATGATGGAGTGAATGATTTGATCAATGAATATTCCATCTTTTCTTCAACTTGGAATTGATTTGATTCACATCTTTCATTTGTGAATCGTTTTATCACAAATGGAGTCAATTGAAATAGTATTTAAGTACATTAAAGAGAAACATATATATTTCTTTATGTTTCTCTTTGATCCATTCCTGGAATTTTGATGGAAAGATTCCTTTCCTACTGCAAAAGGAAAAGTCGTCAACTCCATTTGTTAGAACAGCTTCCATTGAGTCTCTGCACCTATCCCTTTTTTATTATCACTTTCTGAACTTTTCTTTATTTTCGGAAAACAGGATTTGGCTCAGGATTGCCCATTGTGAATTCCAGGGTTTCTCTGAATTTGAAAGTTCTCACTTGGTAAGTTTCCATACCAAGACTCAATCCAATTAAGTCCGTAGCGTCTACCAATTTCGCCATATCCCCCTCTTTTTTATTTGAGATTCGAATTTCATTAGAATATTTTTTTTTTCATTTCTATTATGAAAATTATGCGGGAACTTTTGAATTCATTAAATACAAATTCTTTCTTATATTGAAAAATGTTTGCTCCTTTCTTTTCTTTTTTATTGATTTTCTTTCATCTATCTTGGATACCATTATTTGGTTGAATCAGAAATGATTCTATTATCTCTGTATTCACAATTCAATATACACAGATATATACCATATATCTATCTATATTCTATGCCCCTACTTCTAGTATTTTTTCATGCAATTTGGAATACTCGAATGGTCGATTCTATTTTTTTTCGTCTTAGTTTTTTATTTTTCCGAATGAAAACACGGGAATCTTTCATTATTATATGCGTTGGACTTTTCTTTTTCTTTCATTTTTTTGTTTAAATAAACAATCCATTTATTCATATAGAATTAATATAACTAAAATGAATTTAATGGCCATAAAAAACCATTCTTTTCTTTTAATGTAGAATTAGACATTCATTTCGAAATATTGAA